AGAAAGCATTTCGGATAGCTTATCCTAAAGTGGTTTCCGCCCACTTGTCTATTGGATAGATTCATAAGAATACTACTGAATGCAATGTCCTTATTCCCTTGTTATCCGTCTTGCTATATGCATGCCACGCTGTTTAGTTGATTTGCGTGGCCCAACCACGACTTATTTTAGGCGTAAAGGTTTTTAAAGACAACCACTAATCGATCAATAGATTTCTTACCTGCCGAGGGAGTTTTAGACAGAAATGGATTGATTCTCTATCCGGGAGATCCTTCGGGAAAGTTCTCTGTTAAGAATGCTTGGGAGAGTATTCGTCCTTATGCCCCTACGGTTGGCTGGTATCAGATAGTTTGGCACACAAAAAAAAGGCTATTCCGCGTCATGCTATGATTCTATGGCTTGCAATCCGAGATAGGTTAAACACTCAGGAAAAGCTGCAGGATTATGGTTTAGTTCCAAATGTTCAATGTACACCAGGTATCAATGCATCAAGAGGTTGAAAATCTTGACCACCTCTTCTTTTCCTGCCCGTTCTCTGAGCGGATTTGGCACTCTCTTTGCGAGAAATGTAATTTGCCTTGGGTTAGAAGAAGCTGGGAAGAGATTATGGGATGGATGTGTCAAGACTTTACAGGTGAGTCCCTTTTGAGCACGATCTGCAGTCCTCGAGGCAGGAGCTTTACGACACTTCCTTACTCCAAACTAAGAGTCCTTAAGAGAAGGGGATCGATCCCCCACATAGAAAAATGAAAGGAATCTTAATTCTTGGCCAGTCGAAGGATTTTTTTTGCTCTAGCAGAGGTGTTGACATTGCTCCTTTTTGTGATTATACCTTTCCCTGTAAGTCAGTACGGTGGACTGTGAGTCTTCCGCTCGGCAGGACGGAGAAAATCCCTGTTGCTGGTATATCCTTAAAATCGGTCGAGACAACATGAATTTGATTACAACCGTTTTTGAAATCACTACAACTACAAAAGATAGAAGGTAATGCCTTAATTTAGTTGCAGCAAGGACAAACAACATTTTTCAATAGGAGAATAGCGAAGTTCGGCCGTTCTTAAAACCCTGCTGAGTTAATAGCCAGCCTGCTCATTTCCGTGCTCGTTTTCTTGTACCAGAAAAGCTCCTATCGCCTCCTCGGCCGCTGAGATGTACAGCCGTAGAGCTTTCCCTTTCCCACTTTTATGTACATGGGCATCAGCACTGGGGGTCTTGCCAGATTCCTCTTGATAGCTTCGAAGGCCTCCTGGTGCCTTTCTTCCCATACGAATTCCTCCGACCCTTTCAGTTTCAGCAAGGCAAAAAACACATCACGTCTTCCTGGCTAAGTTAGAGATGAATCTTCGTAGAAAATGAACCTTCCCTAACAACCGTTGCAGTTCCTTCTTATTGCTCGGTGGGGCAGCTTCCATGATGGCTCGGGCTTTGTTCTTATCAACCTCCACTCCCCTTTGGTGGACGAGGAAACCCAGGAAGTTTCCAGCCGAAAGCCCATTTGTTTGACTTGGAGCTTGAGCAGATGCCTTTTTAGTGGATGTTTCCGCATTCGCTCAAATGTTCGTTTGAGATAGGCTTTTGAGTGGGGGATGGGCTCATTCGACTAATCAGTGATCCCTGGGCCTACCTAACACAGATGTCCCAAAAATAGAGTCTCAAAGTGAGCATGCCTAGACTGAAACCATAGGTTCTCACGTAATGTCAGCTTATGCTTGTCGATTGTTACCCGAACCCGAAGATGCCCTATGTCCGTTCAAACCTAGCCCGAAATGAAATGGATGAAGATTCCTTATAAAAAAAAGAAAAAAACAGTTTAGCTTAAAAGGACGTAAGCCAGCGGTCATTGGACATGGTAGCAATCCGCTAACGGAGCGGACCCCATTCACTCCCCTTTCCATCCTTTCACCCCACCAAAACAGGGGTCAGCTATGGGCGGGCCTATTAGCCTCACAATCCTCCTATTATTGGTATGATGGCTTCTTCCTATGGCGCTCTTCCTGCTGGCTTTTCTTACCTCTTTTTCATTGTCTTCTTGCTCTCTAGGAGGTCGAATCATCGAATCAAAAGATGGCTCGGAAATAGTAATAGGGACTCTGGAACTCTTTATATACCCGGTCCACGAGAGAGGTTTTCCTATTATCCGCCGCTAGAAGCAATCGGTAATGGAATAAGAGGAGCAGCAAAAGGGGCACCTATTTGCATCTGAAAAGCGGTACAGTCTGACCCTCCCTTGCTGCATCAGTAAGATACAGCAAGCAACAGCTAATGTAATGCTATTTGTATATATATGTATGCAGGCTAGGCCTTTTCTTTCGTATCGAGAAAGCCTCTTCTATCTATTTATTTGAAAAAAGTCATTATGTTTCTCACTCTAAAACGACTCCAACCCCTTTGGATAGAGAAACTTCTTTTCGAGTGATCGGGAATTGCTCAACCTTATTAGAGAAAGGGGGATGGAGAAACTGAAAAGAGAGTGAAAGAGATCACCTTAGTTAGTACACTCGAATCCTCATCAGAAGGAAAGGCAGAGTGGGCAGCCGCTGCTCCTTACTTAGTCAGTCTCAAGGGGCTTGCCTAAGCTTCCATCTATGATTCCATTCCTGTAGAATCAACCTAGGTTCGTGCTGCTCTCTCAACGAGGTTTATTGCCAGCGATGCTCGAAGACGAATCGGCTCTTTCCATCCTTGGAGGTGGAATAGTTGGTTAATAATTCACCTATTCTAGTTGGGGCTCCCGCTCCTGGCTCTTCATCCGCCTACTGAGTCTCTCTTGTATGAACGCGAAAACTCTATCATGGCATTGTGGATCCTCAATTCATTGCTTATCATCGGGTATGTCTTGGTCTAGAAGAAAGGGAGTATAGTTTGTGTTTCCCACTCATTGGCTGCTCGTCCTAACGGACTCGATCAGTTATTAACATATTCGAGTAGATTGATGCTTTCTTTTGGTTCAATCCAGTGGTAAGATATAGCTACAAGAAGACTCCAGTGTTCAAGGTAGAGAAAAAGCAATTCCTACGCCTATACACGTGCTTAGGCCACTTCAATTGGTCGGAGAAGGGTTGCCGCAGGTGAGTGCTTATCAAAGGATGGCGATTCTATAGAAAGATGCTTTTCCGCGTCCTCGTTAGTCCGGAGTAGCCCTTTCTTCGAGTATGGATGGTTTAGTACATTCATTCTGGAGCAACCAAGTGATGGTAACATAAAGGGGCCTGGGATTCCATAGAGTATAGGTTCGAGATCTGATCTTGGGAAAAGAAGTAGAGACATGCTTCCTACAAGGGGCGAAAGCGATCGATAGAAAGAACTCTTCATTAGAGCAAAGCCTTACGAACTTGGTAAACGAACAAAAACAACTAAGAGGTCCCTTCCCTCCTATGCTTGCTTGCTTGGATCAGGATGTAAGGCCTAGCCTGAGATACTTCCGACGCGCGGTTCAGCTAATTCTCATTCAAAAAAGGGAAACTTGCGCTTATTCATATAGAAAGAGGAAGTCCTATTGACGTATAGAAAGTACTACGCTTTCATCCTCGCGGCCTAAGGGCCGGGTCCTACTCCTCAACCGGTACACAACCCATTACGTTAGTTAAGTTAGGACTTTATCGTCATCTGGTACCTAAACCGCTTCCATTCAATACTCAATTCAATACATAGCATGCATTCAAATCCTTCCTCAGCAGCCTCCTGGTTCGTAAGCAATTAGCGGAAGGGAGAAAGAAATCCATAGAAAGAAAAGGCAAAGCTCCGTATCCAAACTCGGAAGTGGGAATCTTGTTCCATTTAGGGAGGTTCAATCCCGTCCAGCAGAACCATTTGTGAGGTTTGATTCTTAAACCGGATCGAGCGGGTGCCTAAGCTTGAGTCATGATCATTAGGAAGTGTAATAACTTATTAACTTGCAGCGAGTTAGCCTCCTTATGAGTCGGGCACTGCTAATATCTTTTTTTAGGAAGAAGGAATAGTCCGATCTATGATAAGAGATCTCATCCTCGGATGATGTAATAGCCAGACTAAGTCCCAAAGTCTTTCCAACCAACTTCAATTGTGAGGTAATAGACTGATCCGGGCGGGTTGGAGAGGCATCTGCCTATAGATAGACTGAAATAAGGAAGACATCTTTCCAGTGGGGAGGGCCAATCTTCTCTTTGATGTGAAATTAGTCAGTTTGAGGTTTGATCTCTATAAATGTTACAATGGGCTGCGCCCAAACCATTCTTGGCTTTACAACTGCAGCGCCTACGGTTGTTGATGAGCTTTCTTCCATTTATATGGTAATGCGGTGATTACAGAATTCCGTTGCACTAATGTGGATCATAAGCAAGAAAGAGAATCGCTTTGATAGAGACTCCCAGGTGCGTATCTGGTCAACAACCTACAGGAATAGCCGGATGTTCTATTTCGAAATCCAGAAATGAAATGACTGGTGGTACCTGTAGAGTTACTAAATGTATCGTCTTTTGATTCTTCTTTTTTTTTTTTCCGAAAGTCTTCTTCGGGAGTCTTCATTAATATGCTCCTAGTAGTTCACGGAGAAAAACAACCGACTACATCAGAAGAAAAGGCAGAAGTCTGGGGCACCTGCTACCGGATCCCGTTGAAGTTTACGAATAGAGTTCGGTCGAACGCAACCCAACGAGTTCTTATTCTTCAATAGCCTTGCCCAGCTGGGTCGAGGTACCATGCCTTCTCCTTGACAGATGGAGATAGCTTCGAATGATGAGAAAGTGCGATACCTACTTTTAATGGTAAATGCTGTAAGCTCCGGCTTTGCGATATGACCCACGTTGCAATGTTCTAAGATGATGCTTCTGGAAACCGGAATTAATAGAATATGCTAAAGTTGCGGTTAGCCTTTCACCTTCCTTCTTTTCTTATTCTTAGCGAGGAATAGCCCCTTATCGACACGGTAAGTTCACTTCAAGCAAGTGGACAAATTCATGCCTTAAAAGTAAGCAAGAGCAAGTAATCCCGTCATCTCGTGCAAATGAGGGGCAATAGATAGAGGCAGAGAAGGCGGCTGTTCTCAAGACAAATGCCAAAGCAAATGTACAGAATAAGCTCTGCAGATGAATTCCCGGTGCATGTGTTCTTGTTCTCGAAAGCACTCCCAGTCTCTCCCGGGCGAGCTCGACGGGCATGGTAGCCAAGATAGAAAGGCAGGTAATGGCAATTCATTAAAGGAGGTGTGCGTGTCTGTCTTTCCTGAGCTAGTGGCATATCGATAATATGAATATGCCTCGCCTCGAAGATTAAGGAAGAAGAATCCAATCCCTAAAGCAATTCCGGTAATAAGAGCTATCGGCATTACCGCTGTGGGAGGGGCGGAAGAACTCCTTTTCCGAATAGCATTCTATTAGGAGTCCCGCCCGCCGCCGAAGCAAGAGGAAATCCGCTTTGAAGGCAGTTCTTTTAACGGGAACAACTACTTCTAATACAATACCAGCAGGTGCCACATTTGCTTATGAAACAATCGCTTATTTCCCAGTAACCATGAGTTCATAGTTGTCAACGGGAAATATCGTTTATTCAACAATTATTCCTATAGTAATAGAATAGTTCTATTTCTTTTTTGCACTCACTTCGAGAAAGAGAGCTGAAAAAGCAATCACCGCTTCTGAAAGAGGACTTGGGAGCAGGGCCTCTACGCCTTTTGCCTGCATTAGGACTTTTCCTGGTTCTATCTATTAATACGGAATTTCCTGGTATGAGCTCAATCAGCCTTAGACAAGCTTTGTCTCGTCCCTTCCCCAGGAGATATCTGTGACTTGCTTCCCCTCGCCCTAATGAGTTAGTTTCCCCCCCTCGGGGCAAAGGGTAAGAACTCGCTTTCGCTAGGCACCAAGGCTTCTTTGACTTCTAAATCAAGAGAAGGTTTCAGAACTCGGGCTAATTCCATTCCAGTCTTCTTAGCAGGGAGAGAAATGGATTGCTTTGGATGGTTCCTGCTTAAAGTAAGGACTATGCTCTAAGCCCTTCCTTCCTTCAACGGTAACTGCAGCTAAGACTGCTTCTTCCTTGTTCACATTCGACCATGAGTTCAGAGTTGACAAGAGGGAGGGCGTACTTTTATTATGATTGATAGGCGGACTTCACTCCCTTTGAGCTAACAGCCAAGAAGAGTTCACATTCAACTTCCTTACCTTAAAACAAAACCATGAGCAGAGTGCCGCCGGAGTTTCTTCTTATTTCATCATTCCCATAGATTGCTAGTAGTTTAGTTCCATTCGTTCGCTTTAGAAAGGGTGGTTACCCCTGGTCTTTCTCACCTTGGGCTTGAGCCAGTAAAAATGGCTTAATCAAGAGAGAGAGAACCCCTTTTCTTTTATAGGGATCAACTATATCCACTTTAAGTCGGTCTTACTCGGGTGAATTTCTACGCTTATCTCATCTGCTAGCTCGCCTTCTTCTTTAACTAGTCTTTAGCATTCATCTTTCTATGAACGAACTGTGGCATTAACATGGCATTAACAAAGCATCAAGGGAGACCTTTCCTAGTGCTAATCTAATCACATTTCTTTCGCTCTTTCTGGCTCCCGTGAGCACTTTTCTTTTTCAATTTATTTCGATCGGACTTATCCGGGTTCTAATTAATAAGTAGATTGCCGGGTGGTGAGCCCGAGCGAAGCGACCAGTAATTCTGTCTATGTTTTGTTTGCTGATCCCGGGGTCTCCGGAGGGGAAAGATTCTATCCAGAAGGCGGGACCCTGAAATAAATTTGACTAAGTGATCAAATTGTAACCAATGAGGTGATACTTAGCCTGACTCGGAGCGAGCGCCCCTCTCCCTCTGGGGTTATTGATGAACAGAAACATATCCTGCCCGCATCACTTTCATCTTGCCCTTTCACTCGCATGCTTCCTAGCCGTAGCTGTCAGCTGACTCGCTCCGTACATTCTGCTCTCGCTCTCTCTGGGGATTATTCTCTTCCAGCCCTTGCCACCTCTACTTCTCTAAGAGCAACGCGGAATGTCGAGTGTGAAATTTGATCATGATTGGGTTGGTCTTTCTTTTATGGAAAGGGTATACTCCTCATTGGGGTCCCTGCTCACCTCTGATCCGTCTGTTAGCTCCAGACCAGAATCAACCTCTGCAATCTCTGCAACTGGAGGAGAGTCATTTTATTCCACATCCTCATCCAGTTACTCGGGTTTATTCTCCTTTGGACCAAAGACCCGGGGTAAGACGTAGTTTACACCTATTCCATATTCTTGCTTTTCTTCTTTTCAATCCGAAGCCCCTGAAACACCGGTCATTTATCCTTAGACAAGGGTGCATTCTTGCGTTCACCTGTCTCGCTTTTGGGTACGGTCAATTCCTTACCTTAGAAGGGTACTTGACAGTTTCTTTTATTCCGATAATACGCGAAGAACAATTTCATTGCCTGCGCCTACGCGCAACTTTCTACCGCTATCGTCTTCCGCGGGAGAATCATACTAAAAGCCCAAAGTTACGAGTTGGATCAATTATAATAAAAAAAACAAGAAAAGAAATTGGCATCACTAGCGATATCTTTTTCATGGTCTTATCGTGACAAAGCAAGAATGTTCAACCTGTTCAGGATCTCTTGGTTTGGCTTACGTCGGACCGTACCTAATTGATCTGCTTACCAAATGACCAACAAGGCTCACATCAGGGTATGACTATAAAACCTTTAGATGGCATTCTTCTTTCAAGAAAGGTTTAAACTCCCGTACCCTTCTGCCGGAACTCTTCTAATCCCTTTACCTATATTTTAAGTGAGGATAGCATCGAACTTTTTTGGGAGAGAAATCCTTAGTCTTCCAAAACTTTATTATGATATACCTTATGCTCCCTCTTTCTTGGTCCATTACAAGAGATAGGAGGGCCTATACTGATCCCAGCCTTTTTTGCCCAATCGATAGACAGAGATCGACCTCGCTTACCTGACTACTCTTCCCCGACCTATAAAGGTGCCAGACCTAACTAATGAGAAAGCGCCCTTAAAGCCCTTGATTGACTTCCAGCGGAGAGCAAGTAAAGGGCACTCAAAGCATTAGGTCTCCCAATCGACCAGAGAGGGACAGGGGCAGTCCCGGTCTCCGAGCTTAGTTGCAAGGTAAGGGGTTCAGCTGCTTTCTTTCCCCAGAGGAGAGGGGAAGGCGCTAGCCGCATTCTAGCCGCATTGAGTAGCCATAAGAGTTAGAAGACAGCCATCAAGGAGGGCAACTCACATAGGGACAGCCCTTTTTCCAGCTGATATAGAATGGAAGGGGAAGGAGGAGAAAGAGAAAAAGGCAAGCAACAGACTCTGATAGACGCTATGGGACCATCTCCCAAGGGAGAAGCCTTTCTTTTTTGGGTACCCCTATGTAGGTAGTTTTTTCCTATCATGGCATGGGGATTAGAGAGAAAGAGTTTCGAACAAGCACGCAAGCCTGAAAGCATGAGTTGAAAGCGATCGAAGTTCAAAATTGGCCCGTGGGAAGGACAGGAAAGAGGGAAAGCCTTCTTATCAAGGAGCTTTATCCATTATAAAATCACCGGGCTTTGCCAAAGAAAAAAGAAAGTCCCATTCCAGGGGTGTGTAGCAAAGAATCCACCGAGACTAGATTTGAAGATAGTGATGTGCTCTATGAAAGCAATCGAATGTCATGTGTAAAGCATATGAGATGGCTAGCCGGACAGTTCAATCATAGTTCGTGACAGGGTGGAAAGGATATATGATCTTAATTAACGATTGCGGTCTGATTTCTCCTCTTCTTCACCGGAAACCCCTATGGAATCAACCAGACGGACAATGGGAAGCGTCTGAGCGTCTTCTACTCTACTATACTATCTTGGGCGAGCACGGGAAGTGGCACACCTGCCAGCTGACCTTTATTTTATACTCAGTCTTTATCTGAACAAGCAGATAAAGCCGGAAAGGAATGAAAGAAAAGAACCAAGCTAAGATTAAGATGAATCAGCTAAGTTCCCTAGTCAGCTCCACGGATGAGGGGCTTTTTAAGTGAAGGGTAAGCATTACAATTTGAGAGGGGAAGGCCGAAAGGCAAGGCATACAGATCAAATCCTCCACCAGCAACTGAAGGAAACCCCACACAAAAAACTAGAAAATCAAATAGAAGCGCAGCAGCAGAAAGACGAAAGACAGCTTCGGCATAAAGCCAATCTCTTCTAAAAGCTATTGGACGATCGGGATTGTGAAAAGCATTGACTTTAGTTCTAACCCTCTATCCGCGATCAATCACTTCACTGACGAAATTGAGTGAGGAGAGATTTTATGCATGCTATCTAGCCGCATGTCTTCTTTTTTACATTCTCCCACCGGGAAAGCCCTTTTCCAGCACTCGTTCAGGGAGGGTCGAATAGCGGAGTGCTATTGGAATGAAACCTGATCTCCTCGCCTCGGGAACAATTCTCAATATTCGGGGGCTGGCTTAGCTAAATGTCAAAGCCCGGGAAGGAAGAAGAAGAGCGAAAAGCAACTCTATTTCCGGCTTCAAGCTTCTCCGATGCCACTTACTATTTCTGGGGAGCAGCATCGGAATTTTTCCCAGCTTGTGTTCAACGAGTTCCATCGACCTTACTTCGGCTTCATTTAAAGGTAGCCCGGCGTAATAGACGAGTCCTTAAAGGAGGGAGGAAGAGGAGAAAGGTGAAAATAAAGTCGAACAAATAGAATCGTAGGGCTAACATTTGAGATTAGAATAGAAGAAGGATTTGTCCCAACCGCTACTTATCTGAGATCAGCTATTTCCTTATGAGCGATAAAATACTATAATGTCTTAGGGAGCCCTTATATTATAGGGAAGACTCTTCCTTTGAAAGAAGGTTTATGACAATGAATGGTAAAAGGGGTAATCAGGGGACAACAGAGGATGAAGCCTACACGGAAGCACGAAATCAAGCAACGGAGGTCGAATTCCGCAGGGCTGCAGGCACGAAATGCCGATCAAATCCGTTAAAGGAAGCCTAATCAAAGCGGGCAAACAAGAAGATCTGACTGAGTTGATGATGGACCGGATCTCGAAAGGCGAGAGG